GGCTTCTTCTAATTTCTATGTATAGTAAACTACTACAGTATCATATATTTTATTACTTTACTCTTTCATTTTTATTTTTTTTATTGTTTGTCTTCTTTAGTTATATTCCCTTTTCCTTCAGATAAATCTAAAACTCCAGAGTATATCTTTTCATGGGTCGAACCAAAAAAGACACTTCGAATATTTTTCTATTGACTTTACCTTTATAGAAAATAAATCAATAAAATGTCCTATTATTTTCCTTGTCCCTAAATTCAATACAATATTAAATAATAGGAATAGGAGACTGAAAATGAAAGTCTCTTTCTCGCATCCGTTCTCCATCACATTGTCGGAACAAAAATCTCGGATGCATCGAGATGGAAATATTTAGTACATGAAAGCACGATCTGATTATATATATCTAAATATATATTCTATATAGATAGAATAGATATAAATTAATCTTTTTCTGGAATCAAAGAAAGGAAAAAACGGATGGCTCTTGTGTTGTGACTCGGAATAAACGTTTCTCTGTGGAGGAACGGAATAGCAATTTATTCCTATGGAGTATCCAGGAACAAGAAGATTCAATCGGAAATATCGACAAATTCTTGCGTAGTCCAAGGAAATGAAATCAAAAAAAGGTCCACTACTCCAATTTCATCTCTATCGAATTTGAATATCAGAATAGCAGATATAATCATGATTCAATGGGTCAGGTCCACTTACTTTTTCTTTTGTTGATTTCTAATTTTTACAATGGATTTGATTGGTATTATGGAAAAGTAGGAATATTTGGCGATTCATAATCGGAATAATTGAATTGGATAGATAGAATATCTATGTCCTAGGACCAAAAAGAAAAATATTGAATAATGAAACATGAGTAGGAGTATAGGCTGTAGTGACATAGTCGGCCTTCCAATAAGTGGGATGACTTAATAATAGAATGAAAAAAAAATGTTCAACTTTATAACTATACTATAGCTCATTATAATGATAACTTATTATTAAGACTGGGTTTTGTGAAAAAAGCCAAAGCCCCTTATCGGATTTGAACCGATGACTTACGCCTTACCATGGCGTTACTCTACCACTGAGTTAAAAGGGCCCATTTGATTCAATTCCTGAATGAGCCACTAGCCACTATGAGTCTACTGCCTGTACTTCTGTACATAATACATGTACATATATATACATGTACATATATATCTATGTACATATATATCTGTATAGTGACTCATTCAGGAGCAATAAATTCAATTTATTTAGGAAGTCTAAAGTAAGATGGTTATTTATATTTGATTTGATAAATATCAATGCAATGAATTGTTTCAAGACCGACCCTAATTGCTTTGCTTTTATTGAATTAACCCCATGAGAACGAGATTCGCTTGATTCATACATGTACCTACCAATTCGACATAGATCCAAGATATTTCATCGAATCATGTGATGAGGAGATTCGACTTGTCCCCTGAACAAAATGATTATAGAAAAAAAAAAAGAATTTTTCGATTATCTGTTGATCCCTCTTCCCCTTTGAATTTAATCAATCAAAAAAAAACTTTCTATCCTTTTTTCCTGGCTTAGTGTGAGATAGAGATAGGCATATCTCATCTTAACAATGAGTGAATCAATGAGTGAAAGTTGAAGAAATGGAGTTTAACCCCGGATTCTGTCGGATAAATCACTCCTCGAAAGGATCCTACCGGAAAGAATCCTATACTGCGTATTATTTATAAATGAATTATTTATAATTTGATATATGTTATAATAGTTTATTATAATATAATAGTTTATAATAATGGTTTTATATATATATTTATATATAATATAATTATAATATAATTATAATAGTTCAGGAATATGAATGAAGAATCAAAAAAAATTCTATGGAATCGTGAAAGCCAGAAAAACACTTCGGATCTAGTCATACCATTACATTATATTGACAATTCCAAAAAACTGTTGATACTATGTTCATAGTATGATGGTGATCGGGCAGATATGCCCCCATCGTCTAGTGGTTCAGGACATCTCTCTTTCAAGGAGGCAGCGGGGATTCGACTTCCCCTGGGGGTAGGGTACTACGAAAGGAAGTTGATCATGGATTATCAATAAGCTTAGAATGGATTCTTCCTGGGTCGATGCCCGAGCGGTTAATGGGGACGGACTGTAAATTCGTTGGCAATATGTCTACGCTGGTTCAAATCCAGCTCGGCCCAAGAATTCGCGGATTCATCATGAGGATGATATAGCCATAACCAATTTGTCCTCCAGAAATGTCTGATACAGAGGAATAAAGAAAAGAGTCAAATTTTAGAGCCCTATTTTTTTTTTATTATTTGTTCCCGCAAATTCTGATCTTTCGAATGATCTAGATTTATATCATGGTTTGTAAGTATAAGGAAAGGAGTAAAGAAAAAAAAAAAAAGTTTTTTTTTTTCATTGAAAGGTTGATTATCAATCAATTTGGCAATAACCAAAGGATTACTAGTAATCCGTGTCACTCTCACTAAAGTTCATATCCATGTAGATATCAATATCTAACTCGTGTCGCTGTTACAACACAGCGATTATAAATCGAAATTGTTTGAATGAAATCATAAGAATATCTATGCTGTACACCTTATTTCCCCGGGATTGTAGTTCAATCGGTCAGAGCACCGCCCTGTCAAGGCGGAAGCTGCGGGTTCGAGCCCCGTCAGTCCCGTCCCGACGGATCCAATGAATCCATCAATTCATCTCTCCACTTTCTGTGAGAGGGGGGACAAGGAGCAGGATCTAATTCTCAGCAGGGGATCCTTAGTTCTTTTTTCTTTCCTTTTTCGTTTCGCATTTCTCATTGAACAAATACGGGAATTTTTCTTACTTCAACGAGTACCGATTGATGGGAGAGAGACATATGTAGATTGGTACAATTGTTGGTAGAATCCTATTCAGGATTCCAAGAGATACCATACTGGTCTGGCTTTTTCGATTACTTCTGATCCATGGAATGGAATATAGTACCCATACCTTTCCCGGGAGCACATACACAAATTGGATTCGTTTCTTGTACAATACAAAAAAAATGTAACATAGTTACCCTGACAGAATACTTTTCAGATTAAACGTATCTCCTTTTCTGGCTCCGATTTTGTGTAACCTCAATTATTTTATTAATTGGAAACAATCTATCTCATTCAAATTGCACACTGAACTTTTGATATATGCATGCGTCCCAGCCCCAATCCAAGGACAGAGGATATTAATATAAAATAAAATCAATATTAAACAAAGATCCACCTCACCCCTCTTTTGCGAGGGAATAAATCATTTTTTTTTTCCTTCCTATTTTTTAATGGTCCCATCGAAGAAAGAACAAACTAAAAAATAGTGAATTTGTCGGAATATTAGATCTTTTATACCGAAACCCATCTTTATCACACTTCTTTGTCTTCCAAGAAAATTAGATCATAAAAAAAACTGTGAAAAAAACTGAGTTTAGAACTTAGCTTCTTCCTTTTTCCATTTCATTTCTACTGTTTGGGTTTGTGACCAATGGAAGTGGAAGGCGGGTCATATGATACCTCATCAGATGATTGTATAAGGAAGACGGTAGGTTATAGAAAAGAAAGAATGGAAAAGAATGATAAATCAATTTCAACGGAATTCTTGATTGGATCAGGAATTCCATTTTGGATTCGGTATGGATAAAAGATCTTCCTATGTTATACTATTCAATTCTCGACGATGAATCGATTTGATAGTTCAGATATTGTTATTCATGATATTGAATCCGATTCAATATCATCGGAATGTAATTCATCCCATTGAATTTACAGGAGAAAGATTTATCATCTCTATGGGATTAGATCCCGAGTTATTGCGAAGTAAAAAAAAAAGATGAGATTATGGAAGTAAATATTCTCGCATTTATTGCTACTGCACTCTTCATTCTAGTTCCTACTGCTTTTTTACTTATCATCTACGTAAAAACAGTCAGTCAAAATGATTAATTTGAATGAAACTTGACTTTTTAGTTCTTATCAATGATTGAAGAAATGAAAGGGATTCAAATTCCCCGTCTTAAATGAAATGCGCGGACTAGAATCAGCAGTCTCTGAGATCCGATAGTATGGTAGAAAGAAATATATGAAACTTTCTACCACACTATCTCTATATTGTTATTGTATTGTATAAAGTTGTACTGTATAGAGATACAGGCTTAATATAAATCAATTTACAATACGTATCTTCATATATGTACATATAAATTACATATATATAATCTACATAGCACCTCAATTCTATTTATTCGCTACATCTATTTGATTTGTATTGATTTCGATCAATCTGAAATAATCGAAAGGCAACTCTTACTCTTACGGTGTTAATTCCGAGCTTTCTTATTATTTCCAATATGGATCCCGGTATCCATCGAAATCAATAGAGGAAGGATAGTATGGGCATATATTATATAAAAGAAAACCAAGTAATCCTTTTTTTAGCATTCCGAAGAAGTTCCCATAGAATTCCTTGGATCATCTGTCAACGGCTCAATCAATTACTTCTTCGGATTTGGAAAAGGGGTAGTAAACCCCACCCATTTTAAACACCTGAACCATGATATGAGGTGAGTCGATAAAGCATAAATAAAATTTCTAAGAGTATAAAACAAAGGGTAAGTGCGCGATATGTGAATTGCCCAACGCAAGATCTTATTATGCGTAGTAACTTGTTGGACAACTACTATGTCTATGTTGCCTCCCATAGAAAGTAAGTATCTACGTAATAACAGAACGACTTACTTTTTGAACAGGAAGAGTAAAGAGGGAAACAAATAAAAAAAAGGGGGGGTCGGTTGGTTCTCATTGTAATATCCATATATAATTCTGGTAAGAGCCGATTCATCGAAATAGAAAATTGAGGAAGAATTCGGTTGGAAAAAATTTCCTATCATCTGTATCCCGTTTACTTTCGAACTATGAACATAGGAATCATTGAAATATCTGTTTGATTGAAAGGTTATT